CCTGCACATCTTATGTGCGAATAAAAGGAAGCGAGCGGCTCTTCGCTTAGTAGACGGCCGCCGGACGACGACCCCTTCTTGTTCTCGCCCAGCCGCTTCTTTTTTTTTTATTTAGAATCCTAGACTAAAGAAGAAGGCTCCTGAATCAGCGCAGGGAAAAATCCGCAAGCAGGAGAACTGTACTAACCTGCCGCCGGTTACTTTATCAGGGCTCCGCAGGAGAAGAAAGAAGGTCCGGGTCCAATTTCTAATGAAGCGAAGGTCCCCCTTACTCCCTATTCTCTCTTAAAGCTTTATAAAGCTCTAAGAGAAAGGGTTGGTTAAGAACTATTGACTGTAAACGATAGCAGTTACAGTCACTCAATGGATATGCTCGCCTTTGGAATGAAGATGGATGAACAGGCACTTGAGCCTGGAACTGATGAAATTCGGAGAAAACATGGAACCGGTCACTATACCGGGGGGGCGAGACATGACCGCGACTTAAGATTCAAGTACCGTTGAAAGGAACGGGGGAATTACTACCTGTAATAAAGCACAGGCTAATACGAGCCGACCAGAATAAGCAAGGCTTTAGATTACCAGATCCTGGACACAATCTTCCTAGAGATGGAGAGCCCCTGCCTTTTCTAGCCTCTCCTTCTTGCTTGCTTACCCAGCTCTTGTCTTAGTGACTCTTCCTCTTTTCTAGGTTTTTCTGAGTGTGAAAACGGTAGATTTTTCATTTGCCAATGAATTGGATCCGCCTCGATTCGATCAATAATGGGATTCTTGGCTAGAGAAAGGTTCTGTGACATGGACGCCCAGCCCAACTCGGTCGGTCGGTTGGCCCACCTAAGATATTAAAAAATTATCGATCGATTTGATCAAATTTGAAAAAGCCTTTCTCACTATTCAGAACAGTGGAGCTTTCGATCAAGATGTTCTCGCCTCCCCCGTTTGGGCTCTCGCTCGAATCGGAACCTTTATGCGTTGGTAGGCTTTCGACTCAATCTAATAGCCTACCTATCGGGCGCCAATAAAAGAGAAAGTTTGCGCATGGGCTCATTATCTGATGCAGAACCGATGCGAGAGGGAGAATCAATATGGGAGAAGCGGGGATTGAGAGCTTTCAAGAACCAGTGGAAAGGAAAGACTTGTTCCCTGCATTCCTTTCTTTCCAAAGAGAGTCATTAGTGCTAGGGCATAAAAGCTTTGATTGAATGAACGCCACCTTGGTTGTATTGTTTTCAAACAAATCCAATGTTGGGCCAAGCGTTGCCAGCCGGTAATAGCCGAAGGCAAAAAAGGGGGAGATAGAGAAGAGGAGATTCAGAATAGTCACTCCACTCCATGGATAGTGCACACAGATTCTTCTTTCATTTGCAATTCCTTTCGGGTCGGAAACGTGGGCTGCTGGTGGGGCTGTGCCCCTTCTCCCTCTTCTTCCGCTTTACAACCGGAATAAGGAACCTTAGAATTCACCCCGATGAAAAAATGGGATTTGAGAGGCTAGCGAATCGGAATTGTATGGAATGTCCTACTCCTGCCCGAGCTTTCCGATCAACCAATCCCCTATTTCAGGGACATCTGTGTTAGGTAGGCCCAGGGATCACTGATTAGTCGAATGAGCCCATCCCTCTGGCCTATCATTTGTTGGTCGATCCGGCTGGCGGCTCCGGGGGCCCCTTTATACTAGTTTGCTGCTAGGAGTCCCTCTAGTCGAATCCATAATCCATAGAAGTCCCAATAGAAGTTTACTGACATGGCTCTTCCATCGACGATCTACTGCTCCCTCTTAGTTGCAGATGCCCATGCTTTGATTCGAAAGCCCTAGCCAGTGATGAATCCCCAGGAAGAGAGGACTATTGAATTCCTCCTCCCTTCAGTCCAGTTTGAACCCGTCCCAGCAACGAACACCTTCCTACTGCAAGGCTTTGCTCTGCCCTTCCACTAGAATCCACTCCGGGTCGGAGGAGCAGCTAGTCCAACTTCTTAAGCAGCCGAGATATTGAAGAACGAACATTTGCTTGAATTCCTTGCCTCACCCTGAGATGAGAGGGAAGGTCGATTTGACTCGAATCCTGGACCTGATCTTTAATCCTACACCGGTTAATGATGCGATGGGAGAAGTTTTTCTTTTGTCATTTTTCATCGCCCAGTCGAGGTTCGTCCATGCCCAATCCCAATGGACAAACCTTAGCCCCTAGCTCTATAATCCACCCTACCCAGTCCCTGAAAGCCCTCCCGGGGGCCTAGCCCTCTTTCTTCGAGTCTTAAGCGGCTTTCATCGTTGACGAACACCTGCGCTAATAAGACAAAGAGGGAGTCTATGCCTTGAATGAATCAGTAAAGTAACAACGGATTAGTGGAATGAGGGATCAAGAGACAGATAGGGGGAGAATGGCAATCATTGGTGGACCTTCCCTTGAACGAGTCACGTAGCTCTCAACGGAGTGGTTTAGGTTCTGGAATTCCATCTCTAGTTGGGGCTTTCGGTTCGAAGGTTCTAAAATGTGGTGCGGGTTCATCTCTCTCGACCAGTTCAGGTTCAAGGGAGGGTGATCGAGGGGACCCAGACTTTAGATCTCTTCTCTATTAGGGAGGTCTCTTTCGTATCAAGAGTTTTTTGGGGAGGCCAGGGAAGACGCATTGGATCGAGAGGCGATGCTTATACCTCTTCTTTATCGATAGGATTCCCATCATTTGCAGTCTCCGGCGAAGGAGATAAGGGCGAGGGACCGAACATGTTCTATCCTCAACCTCCATCCGTCATTAGTAATCTCAATTCGCTTTTCCTATTCACTAGTACAATGCGCGCTACAACTAGCAGCCCCTTACTATTAAGGGAAAAGGCTAGCGCGCAAGGGCTGATGAAAAGCCAGCAACTTGTTAGGACTAGGTTTTGGCTTGCCCCTTTCTTCTTATTAGGAAGATAGGTTTGGAACCCTATACAAGGGGCTGCTTGCTGCTCACCCCTATCTCTAAAGGGGCGCACACTCGTTACCACTAAACGACGAAGCCGGGAGCGGAAGGAGGGACTTGAACCCTCAACCTCAGCCTTGGCAAGGCTATGCTCTACCAATTAAGCTATTTCCGCCAGCTACGGTAGTGGCGAAGCACTACTGAGCAATTCACGTATCACTTGATACGGACGACTTCTGTTTTTCCGCCGGACCACAGTCTTGACCTCCGATCGAGCTACGAACACGAGTAGGTAGGCGGCTAGGGGGGGCGGCAGGGCTGCGCCTTTTCAATCAATCTCCGGCCGCTCCGCTATTGGTGCGAGCTGTAAGGAGTCTTGATCTCGAGTCAAGCTGGGGCGTCATCTGTCTTTTAAGTTAAGTCATTTCCTAAGACGGCTCCTCTTATTCTTTCTACGATAATCCAAACTGCAGCTCCACGAGTCTGCTCGGAACCAGTCGATTCCTGAGCCATTCGTTCTCCCCTCTCGGTTGGCCTTTGCCAGCCACTAGAGCAAGTAAGAGAACCTACAGTGAATGAACTTAAAGAACCGCAGATTTTTACCGGATTGTACACCTTTGTGTCTGGCTATGTATATGGATGTGCATAAAGAAGGGACGGGGCATCTCTATCCTTTTTTGGGGGAAGAGAGAGGGAAGAAGCTGCAGCGGCACCTCACGAACTTCTTACTGGAGCAGTACTATAGGCATTTTCGAGTGTTTGGATGCACGTCTTTTGTTCATATTCCTGCGCTGTTAAGAGAGAAATTGTCCCCAAGGAAACCACTTGTGTCTTTCTTGGATATGCTCAGTCCGGGTATAGACGCTATGACGTGAAATCCAAGAGACTCGATGTATCCTTGAATGTTCTCTTTAATGGGGGCGCTTCATATTTTCCTTAACCTAATTAAGAAGCCCCGGGGGATAATGATGATGGAGATGTATTGCGGCCTTCTCCTGTTCATCAACTCTAACCGCATTCTTTGCAGTTGATGTTACGGATCAGCCTCACGCTTCAAGCAGCTTTGCTCAGCATCTTCTGCCGATTGTCAGCCTGTTCAGCTGACCTCAGAGGATTCCAGTCACCCGGCACAGCATGTTTATTCTCGGCAGCGATTACAGTCTCTTTCCCAGGGTCAGACTACTCCATAAGATCAGCAGTCTAGCCCAGTTGCTTCCCTTTTAGGCGCTTCCTCTAGTTAAAGAGTGAATTCAGGAGTTCCAGGCAGGCGATAGGGGCTTCGGGGGGATAACATGAATCGTATAAGCCTGAACCCTATTAGTTATGTGCTTCCCCCTTCAAGAGCTGGGCTACTACCCTAATCAAGTTCTTCCTAGCGTATAGTATTGGGCAGATTGAGTCTTTCTCTAATATAGTACCTAATAGTTAGATTAAGCATTAGGCGCAACTTCGACTATAAAGCATCCCGTTAATCTCTTCTCTTTCTGTCTTCAAGCTTCAAGCTTTTGCCTAGGAGCTCGGATTCCAGTCCTATCGTTAGAAGGCAGCATAGTTGGAATTTATTCCTGCGGCGAATAAAGGAAGAGAAAGGGCTCTCTAATGCCTTATTTGTACGATATGATGCAAGCAAGGAATCCTATTAGAGTGATGCAAGTCAGCCTATAAGATGAAACCGAAGATACTAAGCCTGGAATCAGTCGCTCTCTATGTCAATTTCTCTTTAGCAAGAAGCCCTGTGAAAGCTATCAGATAATGACTTTATAGAGGTCCCTCGCTGACGCCTTCATTTTTATTTTTTTCATCTCTTTATGATATGCTATCTTCCTTTAGCCAGACTTCCCGCATTACTGTGATCAAGAGGAAGCGCTAAGGTCTATCCTTTCCTTAAGTTAAGAGTGAAGGACGGATACTGGCTCTTTAGGACTGATAGTAGCTGCTCTTCTGGTAGTATAGCTGGTAGCTCTGCTTATGCTAGCTCTCTTCTTTCTTATGAGAGAGATTCGCAATAGGGGCATTTCTCTGTAAGAAGAAGGCCTGTTACAGCTATCAGATATAGGGGATTTACTTCACCTTGAATAACTATCGAAAAATGGCTTTCTTTTCAGCCGCTTTCATATTTAATTAAGGTAGTTTGCTTACTTAGTGCTTTCGCTAAGGTGACGACTTGAATGAAACTTGAATTGTTGATCAGAGGAAAGGGAAGACCTCGATAAGGAAGAAGAACAAGAGCTACATCTGCAGGACTCTCTGCAAGTGGAAGGTCGCATAGGGGCTCTCGGGAAGCTCTTTCCTTTATACCAGAAGGAAGATGGTCGAGGAGATCAGTAGCTAGAAAGCTCCTTTGGGAGAGCAAGGTAGCAAAAAGTATATTACAAAGTACATCACTATTAAGTCGACTACAGTAGTATCATGAGCATGTAACTACATCCCCAAGCTTCAAGAGGAACCAAGGAGAAGAATACTCTGTAGTAGCAGCAGCAGTGGCCGAGCATCAGTCATCAAGTGAATCAGTAGATGCCCGCGCACGTGAGCAGCAATCACTCCATTGCAGCAAGACAAAAGTAGCATATGTCACATGGTAGATCATATCCAAGCAGAGGTGCACAAGAACGAGCACAACTTCACTCAGAACTTGTGACAAAGACTTGGTGTGCATCAGAACACGACTGAAAGCCCTTGCTGCTTCTTCATTCCAGGTGAAGCTATCTTTATTCAGTAAATTGGTCAGTGGCTTGCTGATAACCCCATACCCCTTTCAAAATTTTCGGTAATAGCCTGTTAAACCCAGAAAGCCTCTCAACCCCTTGACAGTAGTGGGTTGTGGCCAGCTCAACATGCTGTCAATCTTGCTTTTATCTGCTGATACCCCTTCACTGCTCACCACATGCCCGAAATACTCTAACCTTGCCTGACCGAAAGAGCATTTCGATTTCTTCACAAACAACTTGTGTTGTTTTAAAGTTTCAAACACTATCCTCAAGTGTTGCAAGTGGCTATCTAGGCTGTCACTGTAAATCAAGATGTCATCGAAAAAAACCAGTACAAATTTCCTCATATAATCCATGAAAACCTCATTCATTAAAGCCTGAAATGAGGCTGGAGCATTAGTTAAACCAAAGGGCATAACTAAAAACTCGTAATGGCCCTGGTGAGTTCGAAATGCAGTCTTGTGTATATCATCTTCAAACACCCGAATCTGATGGTAACCACTTCTCAAATGAAGCTTAGAAAATCTCCTGCTACCATGTAATTCATCAAGCAATTCCTCAATTATTGGGATGGGGAATTTCTCTTTAATGGTGATGGCATTGAGTGCTCGATAATCCACGCAAAATCTCCAGGTATTGTCCCTTTTTTTCACCAGCAACACTGGAGAGGCATAAGAACTCACACTTGCCCTGATAATACCACTTAACAGCATCTCCTTGACCTGTTTTTCTATCTCAGCCTTTTGGATGTGGGGGTATCTGTAGGGCCTTACACTCACAGGCTCACTACCAGGTTTTAAGGGAATGTGGTGGTCGTGATTCCTCTTAGGAGGAAAAGGTCAGGCTAGTCGCTAAAGGCTTTGGCTTTACTCAAAGAAAAGACTTGATCCAAGGAACTATACAAGTATGGTGGGAGGCCTAAAGTCTTTCACGTTGACCCGGCCCGACATGACGTTTGCTGTGAATCAAGTCTTTCAGTTTATGCATGCTCCTCGACAAGCACATCTACAAGCTGTCAAAAGAAGACTCCGATACTAAGAGAACTATTTGCGATGGGTTCTTCTACCCAAATAACTCCTATGCAGATGGGGCTGGAGATCCAGACACCAGCTCCTGCTCTGCGTGTAAAGTAAGACAATGAAAAATAAGGCTTCGCTTTGTTGCGACTGCCGCCGTCTTCGAGTGAAATATCGTTTTAGTAGTCTCGGTAATGGAGTCTTTCGAGATAAGACTGAGGCTTATTTTTTCTTCGTCGTACGTGACTTTGTCTCAACCGGTAGAAAAGAAGTTAGAAAGAGGAATTGACCTCGAAACTATATGGCAGAAGGGGCATGTTCAACTTCAAAGACCGGTGTCGCATAATCAGACTGAATGAAAGTGAGAATTACTGACAAAGTACTTTGGTCTCTATTTGTCGCTACACAACGAATATTTAGTCTCAAGCTTCCTGGAGATACTGGATAATTAGGAACTGCGTATCGCCTAGCAGCTAAAGTACTTGGTGAATTAATAAAACCAGTGATGCTGATAAGCGCTTACACTTTTTTTAGAATATAGCAAATAGTCTGATTTCTTTCCATATTGCCTATCAACTGACTAAGATTCCATACCTATCCTGGATTTGAACCTAACTTCTCAACAGACTTAGTAGAGTTCACGACCCTTGCCACTATGACTCCAAGAAAGTTTACGAGGTCAGTGAGCAGTGTCGGGCTTTCTTTTACCTCCTTTGCCCATTAGTCCGTAGTTAGGGCTTCTTAAGACAAAATAGACTGATACAATTGCATAAAACCTGTAGTAAGGAATAGTTTGATAAGAACCAGAGCGGATAGATGGCAAGTAAGACAGTCACAGCAGGGCTATAACCAGCAACCTTCGGTTGATTCATTTCAGTTTAGAGTCAGTGTCTTTCTATCGAATCTGAGTTACCGGCTCTCATTTGAAAGACCGTCCCTATGACATGGTCTTAAAGCATAGTTTGGACTGCCCTAAACTTTAAAGTCTTTGTAAAGGATGAAGTTTCCTATTTCCTCGCCTAACCCGCCCCTTTTACTGATGATCAATATGACAAAAGTAATCTATCTTGATCCTTATATGACGCAATTCATAGATTTGGGCAAGTCAGAGTGAAATCAAAGTCAAGTTATTGGCGATCATACCTACTCAATGAGAATGCTCTCAAGTCCAGTCAATGTCTTTTTGATGATACGATTCTCAGGTGCGAACTCAAATAAGGAGGGGGCCCCACCAGTCATAGTGTTCACTCTTCCCCATAAGAATAAGAACTAAATTCCTGGGGTTTTTTCTTCCTTAGTAGCTTTGACAACATTCGTATCTGTGTGAGCCCTCATCTCATGCTCCTACTACCTCTTAACTTCAAGTGGGAGTGATGGACGAGTGAAGATCGCCAGCTCTTTCTTCCCCGTGAATTGACTTCAACTTAAATCGGACGGACCGGCTTCTCCCTTTGAGCATAGCATGCTTTTGGGGAGTAAGTCACTTAATATAGTATATGATGTGATAATCGATTCTTACATCACATCAAAATAGCATGTCTATATACTTATCTACAGGCAGTTCCTATTTTTTACCTTCCATTCATTTTTAAAGAGAAGGTTTCCTCTCACCTAAAGAATGGATCAGAGAACGACGGCCTACGCATTGCAGCCACAACATTACTGGGCAAACTAGTATAGATTTCGGAAACTCCGGATCCCCTTAGTTGAAGACTATCGCCCACAATTAGAACCATCTAAAATAACGTATATGATGGATCCATTACGAATGTATCGTCCCAGAAGACCATCACTCTGGTTTCACTGATCGAGCAACGCGGTTATTTCGCGGACCTTTCTGTTCCTAGTTAAAGTGTAGGCCTTTTGGACTTAAGCTGGGATTTGGTATTTCGAAGGCCCCAGGTGTTACTATCATTTCTAGGCATCGTCTGTACTTAACAGTTCCCTTTAGTGTAGTTTCTCGGAGATATCTGGATTATTTTTTTAATAAAAAAAAGAAGAGTCTGGGACGAAAGAGAATAAAAAAGGTAGTTTACTTGCTTAGTGCTTGTGCGCTAAGGGAAGAAAGATCGAAAAGTCGAAACTTTCGAAAGCGCACTCACTCTTCTCAAAATCTCTTAAGAGAAGAAAGATCTACGCTACGAAAAGGAGCGAGCGGAGAGAGCATAAAGAGCTTACTTATAAGGTACGAGCTTAGAGCCTTGCGTCACTCTGGTATGCTAATCACTTCGTTGTACGACTCTGGAACGGTAGTCGCTTAGTGCGACAGCACTATGGGATGCAAAGAAGCTTCGTCACCCTTCTTTAGTTGCTTCTACTTTTTTCATCGAGATTGGGTTGGTGTTCAGTGTACCGCTTGTGTAGCCTATGCGAAGCAAGCGGGTACAAGATCGAAAAGAATGCGTTGCATGGAAAAGTGAGATGTCCAAGATATTAAGAACGAGGGGAAGAATCGACGAGGAATCTAGACTAGAGAGGAATATAGAACATCAAATCGTGAATTCAAAATAAAAAGCGTGAGGAGAATTCTCAACTCGATATGTTAGAAGGTGCAAAACTAATAGGGGCCGGAGCTGCTACAATTGCTTCAGCGGGAGCTGCTATCGGTATTGGAAACGTCCTTAGTTCCTCGATTCATTCCGTGGCTCGTAATCCATCATTGGCTAAACAATCATTTGGTTATGCCATTTTGGGCTTTGCTCTAACCGAAGCTATTGCATCGTTTGCCCCAATGATGGCCTTTCTGATCTCATCCGTATTCCGATCAAAGAATCAAAGAAAGAAGGTTTCAGTTTCATAAAGCAAGCACCTCTTTCCAGCCTTAGTCAAATAGCCACCGGAGGCAAGGGGGCGCAGTTCTTAAACAGAAGAATGGCGATAAAGAGGAAATGATTCAAATTCAAGAAAAAAAGAGTCGAATTGGAAGTCAAGTAAGAAGGAAGGAGGCTAGCCCCCGAAAATGCTCCGCGCCTAGGTTCTTTTGTCGTTGGGGCTTACACCTTGTGACTCATTCATTCGGTCGAGCGTTCCTCGGGCGTCGATCAATCCTCAATCACAGGCCGCTCTGTCATTGTCTGATTTTTGGTTGTCTGATCACACTCGAAATTATGTATCTACTTATCATATTTTTGCCCCTGCTCGGTAGTTCCGTAGCAGGTTTTTTCGGACGTTTTCTAGGATCAGAAGGAACCGCTATAATGACCACTACGTGCGTTTCATTCTCTTCGATCTTATCCTTGATTGCTTTTTATGAAGTCGCACCGGGAGCTAGTGCTTGCTATCTAAGAATAGCTCCATGGATCTCATCGGAAATGTTTGATGCTTCTTGGGGCTTCTTTGGCGACCGTGAAGTCACCGGATGAATTGCCGAGT